GGAATAATTGGAAATAATGTATCAAGCTTCTTCATAGCATTATCCATTAAAAACGAATTTTCTAGCAATTGACTCCGTACCACTGAAATATTCGGTCGTATGCTTGAAAGATAACCCAAAAAATCAAAGGAATGCTTGGATAATTGGTTTATATGGATTCTTCCTGGTTGAGACCATACATAAAAATGACATTGCCAAAAATGGACAAGATAATATTTCCACTTATTCATCAGAAGAGGAGTATCTTTTGATGCCAGAATCGATTTTCCTTGATATCTAACATACTGTATAAAAGGATCCTTGAAGAACCATAAGGTGGCCGGAAAATCGTTAGCAAAGACTTCTTCAACAGGATATTTTATTTTTTCATAAAAACGTATTCGCTCAAAAAGAATCCCAGAAGAGGTTAATCGTAAATGATTAGATTGGTTACGGAGAAAAAGTAAAATGGATTCGTATTCACATACATAAGAATTATATAGGAGCAAGAATAATCTTTGATTACTTTTTGCAAAAATGGATTTTTTTGGAGTAATAAGAGTATTCCAATTATAATACTCGTGAAGAAAGAGCCGTAATAAATGCAAAGAAGAGGGATCTTTCACGCAGTAGCGAAGGGTTTGAACCAAGATTTCCAGATGAATGGGGTAGGGTATTAGTACATCTGATGCATAATTTAAATGTGGAAATTTGTCCTCGAAAAAAGGAAATATTGAATGAATTGATCGTAAATTATAAGATTTTACGGTTTCTGTCTCCTTTAAGGAAGATACTAATCGTAGGGAAAACGGAATTTCCACAATGACTGCAAATCCCTCCGATATTATTTGAGAATACAAATTTTTGTTGTACCCAAAAAATTTATTTTGATTCGAATCATTAACGGAAATAAGAAAATGATTCTGTTGATACATTCGACTAATTAAACGTTTTATAATTAGTAAACTAGATTTCTTGTCATAACCTACATTATCCAACAAAACGGATCTATTTAAACCACGATCATGAGCAAGTGCATAAATATACTCCCGAAAGATAAGTGGGTATAGGAAGTCATGTTGCTGAGATCTATATAATTCTAAATATCCTTGAAATTCTTCCATTTAAAATTCAATTTGAATCAGAAAAGAAATAGGTGATTTATTGGGTTATCAAATGATACATAGTACGATACAGTCAAAACAAGGTATTTCTATTATAGTAAGAAAAAATTAGATACCTCGGAAACAAGTCAAACTCATCAACGGACTCTCCAGACCCTCCCTTTCCATATAATAGATTTATGTTCATTTATAGGATAACAAGATAGTTAGAAGCCCTTTATTTTATCAATCCAATCGCTCTTTTGATTTTGAAAAAAAAAAATCTCTTTATCAATATACTGCCTTCTTCTACACATTTATCTCTACCCCATAAAGGGGAATAGCTAATAGTTAGGACTCATAAGAAATTTCTAATCCACTCATCGGAAAAGCTTTTCCCGCATTAAGCACTAATATATTTTTAACGTCTAATTAGATGGGGTAATCATTCAAAAATGAAGAACAGAAGCTCGTTACTTTTTATTTCCCTAGAATTGGAACCTCTAGTTAAGGCTCTACCCATTTATTCATTCGACCCCCCCAAAAAATTATTTTTTTAAAATGGAATTTAAACAATTGAAATAAGATTTTGGACCTATTCAGTAAGAATGAAATATTCTCAGAATTATCCTACGACATGCTGCTTTTTCCATTCATTCCTTTCAGGATCAGTCGTGGTCTTACAAACTCTACCGATGGTATGGACGAATCTGTTGCTTCATACAAATGTGTAAAAGATGCTAGCCGCACTTAAAAGCCGAGTACTCTACCGTTGAGTTAGCAACCCAAATAAACAAATTAGAATGTGTAGATACAATCAGAATCCCAATAAATAACGAAATTGAATGGTACAACACAATCAAACCATTAAAAAAAAAAACTCTAACTGAACATAATAAAAATGAACAAATCCGACGAAAATACAAAAAATTCTCAAATAAAAGATAAAATAAGGATAAAGTCAAAGATTTTCAAATATTTATAGACCGCCTCTTGTCTCTCTTCTCTTATATTATATTATCCATTAATTAGTATTATCCATTAATTAGTATATATCGAGTTTAATTGATTAAAATCTTAATCAAAAAATACTTCTTGTATGACAGAAAATATAAGAGCCTATTATTTGAATGAAATAAAATCTATGGAACAGGGATAAATAGATCCATTTATCCACGATCGGATTATATTTATTTGATACACTGTTGTCAATATGAATATTGAGAAAAGCATACGTATACAAAAGAGAAAACAAATTCTAAATCGAACTAACAATTCCGATTTCAATCAATTAAAATTAATCAAATTCAAATTATTTAAATTGAAATATAAAAAAAAAACGAAGGACTTGTGTTGGATTGGCACTATATATAATATAGGTGGAAGACTAAATTAAGGAAGACGGTGAAGAAGTAGAAAAAAATGAGGTTTATTCAATAACTAAAATAAGCAGATTTAGTCCTTTGTTTTTTTTGTTCATAGAGTTCCAACGAAAACGGGGGTAATGTCAAATTTTTATGTCTATAGACCCCATTACTTCTACGTCATTTCTTATTTATTCACTTGATCTTTTTTTCTATCTATTTTATTTCAATTTTAAATTATTGGATCAATTGTTATATCAATAAAATAGAAATCCATTTTTTTGTCGTTATAACTAAAGGACACCATTCTATAGTAACAATACTAAAAGTAACAATACTAATTCTATAGTAACAATACTAAAAGTAACAATACTAAAAGGGTTATACAAAGCTATATATAAGTCATCCACACCTTCTTTTTTCTATTTTATTTTATCAATTGAATTTTGTTTGTTGATTAAGGCGAAGTTCCGTAAAAACCCCCGCCTTTTTTGAAATATCATGAACAGTTCCTGTAGGTTGAGCGCCTTTTTCAAGGAAGTATAGAATAGCAGGAACATTTAAATAGATTTGATTCTTTATCGGATCATAAAAACCCACTTTCCGAAGATCTCTTCCCTCTCGTCGGGATCGAACATCAATTGCAACGATTCGATAAATGGCTCATTGGGATAGATGAAGAATACCCCCCCTAGAAACGTATAAGAAGTTTTCCCCTCGTACGGCTCGAGAAAATTCGAAATTATGTCTATGTATAGAATTACAATATCAAATATATCCATAAAATCATCAAATTAATTAGACTATTGATTTTAGTACTTTTTTTCTTATTCTTTCTTACCCAACAAAAAAGAAAATTAGTCGTATTTGCACCCTCATAACTCAAGTTGGATAACTCTGAAATAACTCAAAAGAGAAACCTTTTAGATATTTCATCTATTGAGCGGTCTCTAACCCTTTAATTGTCTGTCTTCTTTAGAATCCATTTTGATTCTTTTCTGATCTATTTTGATTCTTTTCTGATCTAGTTGTTAAGACAATTGAAAATGGTATTTCCTTGTTCCAGGATCTTTGCCTTGAATCATTGGGTTTAGACATTACTTCGGTGATCTTTAAATCCTTTCAAAACGGCAGCAACATACCATTTTTTGTGATTTCTTTCTGTCAAAGAATCATACGAATGTTTGATTCCTGCGTAATACACTTTCCTTTTGATTTGATCGAAAGAGTTTTACCAATTTCAACAAACTTTCCTTTTGAATTGGAAATTTTCTCGAATAGGACCCTTTAAGTTTATGTAGCGAAAATATACTTACGAAGCTGTTCCAATTTATTGATTGATACTAACCCTAGATTCTTGCCCCTGAAAAATAAATAAATACTTTCTACTCGAGCTCCATCCTATACTATATTATATCACACCCCCCCCCCAAAAAAAAAAAGAGAGTTACAGCGGAACAGAACAAATGATGTCGAGCCAAGAGCACTTTCATTCCTATATAACATATAAAAAAATGGTGGATGTAAGACTCCACAGCGGATCATGTCCTTCAAGTCGCACGTTGCTTTCTACCACATCGTTTTAAACGAAGTTTTACCATAACATTCCTTCAGTTTGGAACCCATATGTAATTGATTCAATTATGGAATCATGAATAATCATTGGTTCGGATATAGATTAATAGAATTTAATATTGGAAATTCTATAAAAATAATTTTTTTTTTTTTTTTTCTTATTTATATCATTCTAAATTTTCGAATATTTTTCGATTATTGTAAAATCAAATTAGTTAACTAAATTATAACTAATATAACACGAATAAATAAATATAATACGAAGAAACAAGTTATTTTGAATCTGTATCCATAATAGTGGTAGCATAAATTCAACAATTTCACACTTCTTCAAGTACCAAGAACTCATAGGAGTTCGTTACAAAGATTGAATTGATTGAAAAATCTCCTATCCGATATAATTATTTGCATTTTGCATAACATAAAGTTTTACAGCAAGGACCTTTCGTTTTTTATCATCAGTAAGAGAGAGAGAAATTCATATTGGATTAAACCATCTGTGATTAAAAAAAGATAGATAAAAAAACACTGATGTAAGGGAGAAATTTTATGTTGTTATTTTTTCATATTTATACTGTAAAATCGTTTGCGTGTTATTTGAACTCAATTAAATTTGTGAAAAAGATATGATTCCGCGGATTATGAAAAAAAAATAATAATAATCACATTCTATACCAATATTCTACTCTTAATACAGAAGGCTGTTCGAAAAGGCAATCTTTTATATATATTTTATTATGATATATTTTCTATATCAAAATAAAATTATAAATATATTATATTAATATTATATTAAAATATATTATATTAATATTATATTAATAGAATGTTAATATAATGATCACATTATATAATAATATATATAGACGGGGTATGCTCTGGGACGGAAGGATTCGAACCTCCGAGTAGCGGGACCAAAACCCGTTGCCTTACCACTTGGCCACGCCCCATTTATTTCTATTCGACACTAATAAACACTAATATTGGTACGGGTTATTCGTCAACTCCAGTCTAAATATCTATTATTTAGAAAATGGATTACTAGAATTTTTATACATGTAGACTATACATGTAGACATAGAATTAAACTGAATTTATTGATCATTACATATAATTCAATTAAGATATTGTACGAAAGTATGATTTATTCTATTCTCTTTTGATTTGAGATATAGAAGGATTTTTGATTGGGTGAGTTCAAATCAAAGAAAGTTTTTTGGTCTATCTTATTTATTTTTATTCATTTTTTTTCTTCTATCAATAATACCCTATATTATAATAATAAAATATAATAATAAAAAACTCAATTAAATTTATTAATAACTCAATCAAAATAAATACAATTATCCCCAAAAACAAAATGTTTGTTATGCTTAATATTTTAAGTTTGATCTGTATCTACCTTAATTCTGCTCTTTATTCCAGTAGTTTTTTCGTCGCCAAATTGCCCGAAGCCTACGCTTTTTTGAATCCAATTGTAGATGTTATGCCAGTAATACCCCTGTTCTTTTTTCTCTTAGCCTTTGTTTGGCAAGCTGCTGTAAGTTTTCGATGATATTTTTAATAAAGTCCCAGACAAATTCATGATTTATTCGAAAAAAATTCGTGGAATTGATAAGATCAGATACGTCTTACACTCTCAATTCAAATATTGAAATTCTTGTACAACCGCGACAAATCCGGATCACCCCACTTTATTTCTTGGTGTCAAAATAAAAAAGGTAGGGTATGTGGTATAAAAGTGGAGAATCTATTCTCTTTTTTCCTAAAAAAAATCTTGGAGATTGTGTAATGCTTACTCTCAAACTATTTGTTTACACGGTAGTGATATTCTTTGTTTCTCTCTTTATCTTCGGATTCCTGTCTAATGATCCAGGACGTAATCCTGGACGTGAAGAATAAAAAATAAGGTTTTCTTTGCTTGATTTTAAACTGTTATTAGTAAGATTTTATCTATTCCGCTTCTTTAACTATTAATTTTTAACTATTAATAATAATAAAATAATAATAATAAAAAAGAGCTCGCGATAAATTCGAAAGAAAATGCCAAGTCATCAATGAAAACGGAAAGAGAGGGATTCGAACCCTCGGTACGAAAAACTCGTACAACGGATTAGCAATCCGACGCTTTAGTCCACTCAGCCATCTCTCCTCTCAATTGAAAAAGGATAATACTATGTTACATTATAAAAAAAAAATAAGGCTTGAAAACGCCCGTCATAGTATATACTCTTATTTTTTGATTTCGTGATTTCGTCCGAAGGGGCTTTTTAGTTCCACGGCCCGGCCTGGTCAGTACTTAGCCGGGCCCGCCCTTTTGTTCCAACAAATCATAAATCAAAAGATTTATTAAAAAAAAAAAAAAAAAATTGCTTGTTATTGCGATAAACAAAAAGAACTTTTTCAATTTCTATGATATATAATCAAATGGTATCGAATCAAAGTGCCATTTCTTTCTTAGTTAGTCCTTTTATTCCGGTTTAAATAAGAAAAAGGGAACTCTCGTTTCTTGACACAACCCATTTTTTTTGTTATGGCTTAAGTTCGAGACAAAACCTCGGGCAAAAAAGCACTTGTTATTTAGTTATTAAAGTGAAATGAATCCCCTTTTCCTAATCTCATTAGGTCCTCTGATACAAAAGGTAAACGCTCTAGTTTTCATGATTCTTTTCTGATCTTTTGTTTTAGTTTTGATTAGGGTCGACAAAAGGTCCATTTATATACAATAATCGAATTGTAGCGGGTATAGTTTAGTGGTAAAAGTGTGATTCGTTCTATAACCCCTTATATAGTTAAAGGGTCTTTCGGTTTGATTAATATTCATTCCGAACAAAAACTTTAATTCTTAAAAGGATTGAATCCTTTACCTCTCAATGAAAAATTCGAGGAAGAATATACATTCTCGTGATTTGTATCCAAGAATCAATTTAAAATTGAAAAATTGGATTATGAGATTACGAAACATAATTTTTTTATTGGATCAATACTTCCAATTGAATGAGTATGAGTAAAGGACCCATGGATAAAGATAAAAAGTGTATTTCTAATCGTAACTAAATCTTCAATTTTCCATTTCTATAGGGGGAATTGAAGCAAAACAGCTATTAAACAATGTCTTTGGTTTACTAAAGACATCGATAAATTGTTTTAGCTCGGTGGAAACAAAATACTTTTCCTAAGGATTCTTTCAAATAGAAGTAGAGAACGAAGTAACTAGAAAGATTGTTAGAATATAAACCCCCTCCTTTCTATAGGGATCGTCTAGAAAGCGGGTTGTTCTGAATAGATTTAGACATAAAAGCTGACATAGACGTTATGGGTCGGATTTTTTTATTTCGTTCATGTCTGAATCTGGGAATTTATCCATCTTCCATAAAGGAGCTGAATGAAACCAAAGTTTCACGTTCAGTTTTGAATTAGAGACGTTAAAAATGATGAATCAACGTCGACTATAACCCCTAGCCTTCCAAGCTAACGAT